TATATTTACTTTCATTTCATTCTTGTACATAGGAAATGAGATTCAATCCAACTAACTGCAAATTAAAAAAGCTGTTTTATCTCACTCATATAACTATCTGGTTTAGTTCATCAACCCCAATCCAAATGTTGAATAAAAAATAATATATAAATCATTTCACTTTCTTACTAGAACTTATTAGAAAGAAAAGAAATAGGGGAATTCTTCTGTCTCACCGAATCACACGTAGAGATATTGATAATACACATAGAGTTAATGGTATTTCATAACTAATTGATTGAGCAGCAGCTCTTAAACCACCTAAAAAGGAATATTTATTATTTGATCCATATCCCGACATAAGAAGTCCAATGGGAGCAAGACTTGAAACAGCGATCCATAAAAAAACACCAATACTAAGATCGGCTAAAATAAGGCGATAACCAAAAGGAATTACTGAATAACTTAGTAAAATGGATATGACTGCTATGTACGGTCCGATATTGAATAAACGAGTATCCCCTCTAGATGGCAAAATATTTTCTTTGAAAAGTAGTTTTGTACCATCTGCTAGAGCTTGAAGAATTCCCAAGGGGCCGGCGTATTCAGGTCCAATACGTTGTTGTATCCCTGCAGATATTTCTCTTTCTAACCAAACAATTACTAGTACACCTAGTGTGATTCCTAATACAAGAGTCAAAATAGGGATAAGCACCCATATGATCCCATAGACTTCTTTTAAGAATTCCAATCTGGAAAAAGAATGGATAGCTTGTAGTTCTGTTGTATTATAAATTATCATTTCAACGATCAACTTCTCCCATAATGATATCTATACTACCTAGTATGGTCATAATATCAGCCAATTTCATTCTTTTAACTAACTGAGAAAGAATTTGCAAGTTGATAAAACCCGGTGGGCGAATTTTCCATCTCCAAGGAAAAACACTCTGATCTCCTATCAGAAAAATTCCCAATTCTCCTTTTGGTGCTTCGACTCTTACATAAAGTTCTTGTTTGGACAATTCAAAAGTTGGAGAAGGTTTTTTACTAATAAATCGATATTCAAAATCATTCCATTCAGTATCTTTTATTCTATCAAAGCGTCGGATTTCTAAATTCTCAAAAGGCCCCCCTGGAATTCCTTCCAGGGCCTGTTGGATAATTTTTATGGATTCTGTCATTTCACTGATTCGTACTAAATAACGAGCTAATGAATCCCCTTCTTTTTGCCATTGAACCTCCCAATCAAATTCGTCGTAACACTCATAATGATCAATTTTACGAAGGTCCCATTGTATTCCGGAAGCTCGTAGCATTGGTCCTGATAAACCCCAATTTAGTGCTTCTTCTGCTCCAATAATGCCTACGCCCTCAACTCGTTCTAAAAAAATGGGATTCCGTGTAATAAGCTTTTGATATTCAACAACCCCTGTTAAAAAATAATCGCAAAAATCCAAACATTTATCTATCCATCCATGAGGTAGATCAGCAGCTATTCCTCCGATACGAAAAAAATTATGCATCATTCGCATACCGGTGGCAGCTTCGAATAGGTCATATATCAATTCTCGTTCTCGAAAAATATAGAAGAAGGGGGTCTGTGCCCCAATATCCGCCATAAAAGGGCCAAGCCATAACAAATGGGAAGCTATACGACTCAACTCCAACATAATGGCTCGGATATAGCTAGCCCTTTTAGGTACTTGAATATTGCCTAGTTGTTCGGGTCCATTTACGGTTATTGCTTCTGTGAACATAGTAGCTAAATAATCCCAACGTGTTACATAAGGCAAATATTGTATAATTGTTCGGTTTTCCGCAATTTTCTCCATTCCTCTGTGTAAATAACCCAATATTGGTTCACAGTCAATAACATCTTCACCATCGAGAGTAACGATAAGTCGAAGAACACCATGCATTGATGGGTGATGAGGGCCCATATTGATTATCATGAGGTCTTTTCTTGTAGTTGGTGCAATCATAAGTTTTTTACCGAGTCATTCTTCCATGAATTGTTGAAAGTAAAAAGAAGTTCATCAAAATTGAAACGAATAAGTTAAAATGATATCACTCTTCAAATTCAAATTAACGAGTTTCTGTCTCTCGAATATCCAACTGACTAATTAATTCTTGTAATTCTTGATAACGTACTCTATTTTTTTTTGACAAATAAGCCAGTAGTCTTTGACGTTTTCCCAAAATTTTTCGCAAACCTCTCTGAGATGAATAGTCTGTTTTGTGCAATTCCAAATGTGAAGTAAGTCTCCTTATCTTAGTGGTAAAACTGACTACTTGAAATTCAACAGACCCCCTGTTTTCTTTGTTTTCTTTTTGAGAAATAATCGAAATGAATGAATTTCTTACCATAAAAAAATTTATCCTCTTTTTTACATTTACAGATATGAATTTTACCAATCAGTAATAATAATGTCGTTCATTTTAATGTGATATATAATATATAAATATAAAAAAATCGAATCCAAATTTCTTTATGAACTCCTAATTTTTTCAATTCAAACGAATAAATCCAATTCAAAATTGGATTTCGATAGGGAGAGAAAAGGATTGGGACATTTTTGTATTCCCAATATTCACAAAAGCGAAGAATTTAGACCTAAAATGAAGAAGTTTCTGTTGAATCATTTCTAGATTGAATTGATACATTCATTTTCATATATCCTATAATATCCTATTTATTATAGTAGATATAGTAGAGGATATATAGGAAAAATATACTATCAACGAATTTTCAATCGTGGATACAAACGTATCCTTAACATACTGAAACGACTGCCATTATTGGTATCAAACCAATAGCGATTCATACAAGCTAAATCTTCCAATCGATAATTAGGCCAAAGAAAAAACTTCAATTTCATTAATTGATTTTTCTCTCTATCAAGGTCTTGGCTGCTATTCTTCTCGTTGCAAAATACAGGATTTCTATCTACATCATTCCTATTCTTTGAATTAAAACAGTTTAGAATTCTTAATTTTCTACGACGCCTAAATGATAAAATATTTTCCGGAACAAGCAAATCCAAATGATTTTTGTCTGCATTTCTTCTTATTCTTTCATAATTTCTTCTTAGTTTTTTGTTTAGTTTTTGATCTGCATCATTTGTTGGTATTCTTTCATCATTTCTTGTTATTCTTTCATGTGGTGGAATAGATTCATCAAAATTCGTCTTAGAAAGATATCCTTTTTCTCGGTATCTTTGTTGATTAATTTCGTGCTTATTATTATGAACCAATGAAATAACGATGGTTTGATACATAATAAACTGTCCGTCGTTTTTTCTAAACCGCCGAATGGGTTCGATAAAAAACATTCCCTCTCTCTTTTTCAGCAATTTTTTCAAATCTAGAATCTTCTGAGTCGACAGTATCTCCAAAGACAATTCTTCCTTTCGAATCGAGGATAGAAACATTTTTTTTGGATCTTTTCCTTTTCTTGGATTTGGGTCTTCGAATAGTCTAAACAGAAAAGAATATACGTCCCAATTATTCTCCATTTTTGGAGCTAAATTTGGACCCAACTTCCAGTCCCATTTCAATTGAAAAACTAAATAACGTACCAGGAACGCATGTAGTTCTTTTCTTTTATTCTTTTTACCCTTATCCTTTTTCGTATCCGATTCCGCAGAATCTTCTTGAATATCTGTTTTTTGAATATCTGTTTTTTGCTTTGAACGAACGGATCCAAGATCCTTTTGGCTTGTGGTTTTCTTTTCTTCTTTTTTTTCTTCTTTTTTTTCATTCTTTTCTGCATTAATTTCATTTTCATTATTATTCAAATTGAAAAGAAATAATTTGCTTGGTATAAGCCAAGGTCTCGTTTTATATGCATTATAAAGTAAGAGTAATTCTGGGAAGAAATCAAAATCTATCTTCAATATGGAACGTTTTTCATTCATCCCCATCCAATCCAAAAATCCTTTGGAGGAGTTTTGTGGATTCATTTCTGGAATCCTAAGATTAAAATCCAAATAAAGATCCAAATTGTTCAAAAATCTTTTGGACTTTTTTTTATCAAAATAATAAAGTATTCTAAAATTATTACTAACATAACTATTAGTAACAATCTGAGTCTTTTGATTCCTATTGTCTTTTTGATTCCTATTGACATCGATCGTGATCCAGCCCTCAATATCGACTTTTTTTCTAAAATCGAAATCGATCATTTTCCAATCAAAATATTTTCTATCGGGAGTTTTTTCCGTATATGGAATATCGTCCGTTCCTGTCAAATTATTGACATTGATAGGGATCCTCCCCTCCATATCCATCAACAGATCAAAAAGAGTTGTGTTGGAATTAAAAGAAAGCTTATCAAACGTCGATCTAGAAACAAAGAAGTCCTTTTTATTTTCAGAATTAATAGATTTATATGATAAAAGATCATATTTACAGTATTTTTGAAAATTATCATCTTTTTTATTTTGATTCGAGACTTCAAAAATATTTTCTTTTTTGTAATCAATTAATTGATCTTTTTCATATTTTTCATATAAATTCCTTTTGTTGAAATTTTTCCTTTTAACCATACGATAGTTATGAACTCTATTTCGCCATCGTTGTGGTATTAATCTGGACCATCTGATCTTAGATAAATCGTATTGATAATGCCCTCTTAACCAGTTTTTCCATTGATTCATTTCCGAACTTGGAAGTCTCTTATCCCTTAATTTAGAATGAACTATTCCTTGTGTTTTAAAATAATCCTTTATTTCAGACCTAAGAAAAAAAGGGATTCCTTGATATTGAAGAACTGATTTTAATTTATCCAAATTACTAACTTGGGTTTGTGATAATTTGTAAAATACATATGCTTGTGACAAGCAGGACAAGTCATAAAAAATATGTGAATTTTCCTTACTATTATTAGGATAAAGTGACTCTTTTATTTTTTTGATAGTAGAAATAAAAAGAAATAGATTTTTATTTTTATTAATTATTTCTTGATCCTGAATTGTTTCATTATTGAAAATGGATTTATTTAGAATTTTTTTTATTGATTCAAGAAAGAATTCTTTATTTATTTTGCGAATATTAATGATAGAGAAAAAAATACCTGTGTATATTCTTTGAATGAATAATTTAAAATAAACGGGTAATTTACGGACTAATCGACCTTGCAATCTTTTAGTATTAAAACTTCTTTTCTTAAGACTACTTTTTTTTTCTGGATTTATTTTTTTTTTCTCTTTTCTAATTCTTTCTATTTCATTTCTAATTCTATTTAGTTTATTAGTCAGATCCTTCAATTTTTTTTCTGAATTTGTCGAACTTGGAGATGAAATTTGAGTAAATGATTCAGCAATCAGATGATCGCTGGTTATGGGATCTCTTTCTTTTTTAGTTTCACTTGATTCATATACTTCTACTTTTCTTGATTGTTTTGATCGAAATAAGGAAATTGTAGTTCTTTTGAAGAATTCTATTATTTTTTTTAGGAGTTCTTTTTTTTTTTTTAATTCTTCTCTTATTTTTTTAAATAAAATGATAATTTTGATAACCCATTCTTTTGAAACTTTTCGAAGTAATTTTATTTTTTTTTTTAAAATTCTTTGAAAAAGCATTCTTCCAAGTTGAAAAATGTTCTCTTTCAAATTTCCCATTTTTTTGTTGAGTTCCTCAAAAATAGGTTTAATAAAGGACGTAAAAAGGGGGGGTGGTGTTCGGGAACGACCAAAAGGAAGATGGGTTTCAGTTCCATAAACTGTTAAAAAACTAAAATTCTTTTTTTCTTTTCGTTTTTTTAGATTTTTATCTGAATCTGATTCAGATACGTGCCAAGGTTTCAAACGGAAAGGAAATAAGATTTTTATCTGAATACCTTCGATCAACCACTCTTCCGGAAATTCTGTTTCCGATAATGGAAGACCCTCATAGGTACATCTAATATGTGTCTCCTTTTTCCAGTCCTTTAAATCTTCATACCATTCAGGACGTTGAAATAGTAACATACGTCCAATATTTTTGACTATTATCAATAAAGGTATTATAATATTTTTTCTAAGAAAAGAGTGAGTTACTAATATGCAACCTCTCACTTCTTGCGCATATTCAATGATTGTCCAGAAATCTGCTATCCACATTCGTTGTTCTCGATCGCTCTCATCCTCGTTCTCATCCTCATCCTCATCATTTTGTTCATTTTTTTCGTCTTTCTTTCTTTTTTTTTGTTCTTCTCTATTTGTTTGCTCTTCTTCTCTATGTTCTAAAATTTTGAATACTATCTTTTTCCTTGTTAGTTTTATTAGGCAATTTATAATAATTCTCAAAATTGGTTCAAAGATTTGAACAAAGGTATCAACAAAATAACTAAGTAATCTTTTTAGTCTGTCAAAATAAAGAGGGGAATGCCCACGTCCTTGAAGCAGGTTCCAATTAGCTATTTTACGTCTTTGAGCACGTATAGAACCCCAGATTACGTCTCGCCGATGATCTCCACGTTCTGAATAGATTATCTTTTCTATATCGCTTGGTTCCTCTGTTTCATCATCATCATCATCATCAGGGTCTCTTGCCTTTAGCTGACTCTCTTTTGTCAGAACCATTACACGTTTGGCTTCTCTTGAACGAATTTCATTATACATTGGGTCCTTTTTTAACTGTTCTCCATAAAACTGGTCCAAATCGCTGGTTGCATTGTATATCCATCGAGACACTTTTTTACTGATTTCTTCTATCGAATCTTCATTAATATTTTCTTCATTACTATTTTGATCATTTTCATTACTATTTTGATCATTAGTATCAGTTTCAATTCTATTTTCTAAATAATCTAAATATTTTTTTCTCTTTTCTTCGTCTATTCTTATTTCTTCTTCATCTGAAAATAAAGAAAGATCCCTCAAATTTAAATTCGATTCTGATTTTTTACCTTTTTTACCAAATTCACTGATGAAAGTTAATAAATCAAAAATTTCGATTGATAATTGTTTTTTATCAAATTGATTTTCCAATTTTTGGTAATCAGTATCTGGAGTATCCGTAAGAAGGATACTATGAATCTGATTTATCCCCACTTTGTCTATGAAATTGTCTATCGAAGTTTTTTTTATTTTTTTGATTTCAGGTGAAAGACTTTTTGTTATTGTTCTCCGATATGGTCCGTTCAAGAAAGGATCATAGATTTGGGGTAAGTATTCGTTTGTAGTATTGTCATTACACAACCTACTCGTTGTTTCGAGTCTATTCAAAGAAACGGATTCTTTGTCTAGAGCTTCAATTCGATTTACAAATTCGTTCTTTAAATTATTACTTTTTTGTTCATTGGTATAAACCCAATGATTGGAAAGTTCATTAGATGAGAATTTGTCTAGTGTAGGCAGAGATATTCTTCTTTCTATCATTTCCCAAAAAGTTGACAAACTGGGTGGATATGTAAAAGATATTCTTTCCTTTCCAGCACTTGGGCATGTGTCAAAAAAATATTGTGACATTTCATTTCTGAAAGCGTTGTCAAATCGATCATTTTTTATGTAGCGAAATGGTCGATTCCAACGGTTA